ACCTTTTCAATTGTAGCCAATATCTTATTACGAATAATTCCGACAACTTCGGGAGAGAAAGAGGCATTCACCTATTACCGAGATGGTGCGATTTGATTCTTTTTTTTTTWTTATTATTCGTTCTTATTTAGTTATTATAAATTAATAATTAATGTATTAATATATTATAAAATATTCTAAATTAATAAATTATAGATTTATTATAAATATTTATTTTTATTATAAATATTTATTATAATTATAAAATTATAAATCCATTTTATATTTTTTATATATTTTATCATTTTTTCTTTTATAGTTATACTTTTTTTATTTTACCGCTCTCAATCTTAGGAGAAAGACACTCAGGATAGAAAGGGATAGAAAGAAAAAAAAATTATTGAAATAAATCTACGCTTGTTGAAGGTGAAGTTTGTAAGTAAAACAAGCCCTTCTGTCGTGTATCCCCGATTAATGCAGCCTCAGATGCTTCAATTGTCGATTCTAGAGTATTGAGCGAAAGGTTACACCTATGGGTTAGGTCAAACCTACTCCACTAGTACCAATAGGAGGCATAGGGGAAGAGGCACTACTCCTAGGAATCAACAACACGAAAACTTTGTTATAAATTATCCCTTTTCTTTATCAGGATCGGGACTAACAAGAATGGTTGGGACAACAAACATCCATCTCGTTCGTATTTTGGATACCCATATAACCATCGAAGACTGTTGAAGTGACTAATTCCTGGAAATTAAGAGGCGTTGAAGACAAAGAAATTGTTGGAGTCACCCTTTTTTATCTAGTACCAACATGCTTGAGTTAAGGAAAGTTTTTTTACAAGAAGGTTGGCTAGAGATTTCTTGTAAAAACACTAGTCCCACCCAGTTTATAATGAGACTATTTCAATCTTTGTGGATTCCATGTATTATTCTCATTATGCACATAAAGGAGGAGCCGTATGAGATGAAAATCTCATGTACGGTTCTGAAACGGAGATTCTTTGAATCGAACGACGGCCGTAACGGATGTCGGCTCAATCCGAAGGAAATTATGCAGAAGCTTTACAGAATTATTATGAAGCTATGCGATTAGAAATCGATCCCTATGATCGAAGTTATATACTCTATAACATAGGCCTTATCCACACAAGGAACGGAGAACATACGAAAGCTTTGGAATATTATTTTCGGGCACTAGAGCGGAACCCATTCTTACCACAAGCTTTTAATAATATGGCCGTGATCTGTCATTACGTGCGACTATCTCCACTATAGAAAGGGAAAGAAAGAGCAAATCCGTTAATAAATACTAGAAAAAACAGGCTTTCTACATATGTATCGTCCAAAACAACGATTTTTATCAGCTGTAGTAAAGAAATACACTTCATAGAAGTGGAAATATGACGAAATCGGTATGCCTAGATACTTTATTCTATGGATAAAGGATCTAATTGAAAAGGAAGCGCCGTAAAGATCAATTCGCGAGATTTTGGGCCGGTACAATAAGAACTGCTTACTTATGTCATGATATGAGATAAAAGTTAGGAATCCACTTATGTAATAGAGTTGATCCCCTAAGGTATTGAGCAGCGGTGTAGCATCAGATCCCAACGATAGTAAGTCTTTTCCTTCTTATGAAGAAAGTCTTTTTCAAAGATTCTATATAAATTTATATACGAAACCGAGATAGTTACCTTTCATAAAATTCTAATGATAGCGGAAATGCCTATACTTTATGAAGGTGGGAGAAAAGATAAAACTGATTAAATCATTAAGCAAAATTCAAGTTTGAAACTCATAACCTCTTTTGGTTAACTCGAGAGAAAAAAAAAATGGGATACTAAAAGAATTTGACTGCTGAGCCGTATGAGGTCGGAAACTCTCAAGTACGGTTCTAAGGGAAGGAATTTACCCGCCTATTCCGACCGGGGAGAACAGGCCATTCGACAAGGAGATTCTGAAATTGCGGAGGCTTGGTTCGACCAAGCTGCCGAGTATTGGAAACAGGCTATAGCGCTTACTCCTGGTAATTATATTGAAGCGCAGAATTGGTTGAAGATCACAAGGCGTTTCGAATAAGAACACTATTTTATTCTAACTATTTTATTTTTTTATTTGTTATAATGAATTGTTTATGAATTGTTTGTTGTCTCTATCAGTCAAATAAAACAGATCATTTCTCTGGGAAGAACCAATCAAAAAATTTCATTATATCCCTTCTCCTTCTAAGATCGTTCTATTTCGTCTGTTATTTCGTAGGGATAAACGATATACAAATAAGTTAGAGAATATATTTCTTTTCTGCTATTAATAATAATAACTAATAAAAGTAAAAGAGACCCTCGAATGACTAAATAGAAATACTGGTATGTCTCTTAGTAATGACTAATGACTGTTCACACGGTTTGGAATAGAGTAATAGTAATATATTCTACGTAATACATAAAGTGTCTCCATTTAGGAACTTCTAATTGAGATATGAATACATTGGGTTGCACAAAAAAAAAATTGCGTCAATT